TATATAATAACGCTTTTTTGTGACACTGTATACACAACACACACCGAAACTCGTTGAATACGCTAGTCGAGCCTTCTCTGCTTTTGGGGTTTGACAGAAATAATAAGATTCGACCAGCGTAGGGGGGTAGGGGGGTTTGTCGCGCGAAAAAATCTTTTAAAAGCCAGGGGGGGACACTACAGTAGGAGTATTTGGAGTTAAGATTGATACCTTATGCACTAGATAAGTTTATGCAAGTCTTCTATCAATGTTGATGAAGTATTGAAGCTATATTACGTTCAAGCAAGGAAATGTGCTCCCTTATTAGTTAACAATAGGAAGGACTCGTCAAATGCAAAGTGAAAGTGACCCCAGAAAAAAATACCAAATGCATTTAAGTGAACGCTCGGCATGGTGGGTAAAGAACCATTAGTACACTACCATTAACCTATGTAAGATATAGTTCACCAGGGGAGGGAAAAGGACTGTATGGCCCTGAAATAGGAACCAGATGCCAGTAATAATTCATTCTGTGTAACCCCCACGATTTGTGTCCCTGACCCTTATCATTCATGATATGCCTTAACTCAATTTGGTTGGTCGGTTCTTATTGGGTAATCGTTTGAGTTACCGATCAGTATTGAGTAACGCATGGAAACTGGTTTAAAGAAGTTATGGGGATTATTCTATTTATCAGGTGATTTTAATGATGAGCTCGGATTTATAATTATGTCGATGTATTTCTTCACTTAATCAATTTCCTGATAGGGTAATTTCAGCGTATGGTGATAATACATAGATGTACTAATACCATAGGTATATGCATAGTTATACATCCATGTATCAATACATAGGTACATGTATAATAATACACACATGTGCTATACCCCCATATGTATTCTATTATACATATGGGGATTAGTGCTAAAGTGTAACACTGTACATAGGCGTGGTCATGTACTAAACCGTGTGATATTGCAGTTATGGAAAGACATAGCTCAAACGTTTACATATTAGGGGCGCTGCTGTCCCTCGCCTCGAGCTTGGGCGGCGGGTACAGATTATAATCAGAGAATAGTTAAATTCAGAATCCTAGCTTTGGGAGTTAGGGGTGGAAGTTAGAATCTTTCTTCTCTGAGCCTCAAGGGGGATTTTAACCTCCGATCTCCGGATTACAAAACCGGCGCTTCGAATTAAGCTATTGGGGCAGTTTCAGCTTAGAGCTTTATTTTCCACCAGCCCTGCGAGGGGTGAAAGGAATAAGAATAATGAGAAGTACACGACTGATGCAACTTGCCCAATAATAACAAAGGGGTGTTCTACTGGCATTCCTCCAATTCATGTTAAGATAATTACATCTGCGGCCAGGGCTCAGAATAAAAACTGTGTCATAGGTCGGAATGTTAGGCCCCGTTGTTTCGAGGTGTGCAGAATAGGAACAAGCAGAAGGACCAGAATTGAGAATAGAAGAGCAAGCACCCCTCCCAACTTGTTCGGAATTGATCGAAGAATGGCGTATGCAAACAGGAAGTACCACTCCGGCTTAATATGAGGGGGAGTAACCAGCGGGTTGGCTGGCGTGAAGTTGTCCGGATCTCCAAGGAGGTTAGGGGCGAAGAGGGCCAGGGAGGTGAGAGCTAATAGCATGACTGCAAACCCTAGGGCATCTTTGTAAGAGAAGTACGGGTGGAACGAGATTTTATCAGAGTCGGAGTTAAGTCCTGCCGGGTTGTTTGATCCTGTTTCGTGGAGGAACAGAAGATGGAGAATAGTAGCTCCTGCAATCACAAATGGGAATAGGAAATGGAAGGCGAAGAATCGGGTTAAAGTAGCGTTGTCTACAGAAAATCCCCCTCAAATTCACTGAACTAGTGCGTTACCTACATACGGAACGGCGGATATTAGGTTAGTAATGACAGTGGCCCCTCAGAATGACATTTGCCCTCATGGTAGGACGTATCCTACAAAGGCAGTTATCATAACTAGAAGGAGAAGGACGACCCCAATGGTTCATGTTTCCTTGTAAAGGTATGATCCGTAGTATAGTCCTCGGGCGATATGTGCATAAATGCAGATGAAGAAGAATGATGCTCCGTTTGCGTGCATGTTTCGGATTAATCACCCATAGTTTACATCTCGGCAAATGTGTATTACAGAGGAGAATGCGGTTGCGATATCGGAAGTGTAGTGTATAGCTAAAAACAGTCCTGTTAAGATTTGTGCCGCTAGGCATAATCCGAGCAGGGACCCAAAGTTTCATCAGACTGAAATATTGGAGGGAGCTGGGAGGTCCACTAGTGCGCCGTTAGCAATTTTTAGAAGGGGGTGGGTTTTTCGTAGGCTTGCCATTAGGGTTTCTATAGTTGAATGACAACGGTGGTTTTTCGAGTCATTAGTTCCGGTTAGAGTCCGGGTGGAAATTATGGTATATTTTGCCTTTATGTTATTAGTTGGGTTAGTCCTAGGGCTGGTGGGGGTGGCATGTAATCCTGCTCCTTACTTCGCAGCCTTTGGGCTGGTAGTTGCTGCGGGGATGGGCTGTGCCGTTTTGGCAGTGAGTGGGGCGCCTTTCTTGGCTTTAGTTTTATTCTTGATTTATCTGGGGGGGATGCTGGTTGTATTCAATTACTCTTCTGCTTTAGCAGCTGACCCTTTCCCCGAGGGTTGAACGGAAGTGACGGTATTCGAGCAACTTGCCTTCTATTTATTAGGGGTGGTTGCTGCAGGGCTATACTTTGGTAAGCATTGATATACGCTATTTGTTGGGATAGTAGATAGCTGTAGCAAGTTTTTTACGATCCGCGCCGACATGGGGGGTGTGGTTGCAATGTATGGATCGGGTGGTTTCATGCTAGTGTTTTGCGCCTGAGTACTACTACTAACGCTGTTTGTGGTCTTGGAGCTCGTGCGGGGGTTGAGCCGAGGGCCCCTGCGGGCTGTCTAGCTTGCAGCAAGGAGGACTGCTAAAGTTAGGGTAACTAGGAACACCAATAGATAGGTTTTAATAATACCCCGTTGGGCATTACTTGTAACAGTGGCCATCTTCATCTGGGTTGAGGCCAGGCCTTTGGGCCCAGAGGCCTCGAATCAGGACTGGTCAACCAGTTGATTGGCCATCGTTTGTCCTAAAACTAGGTTTATCTTAGGGGCTGCTCGGTGAACCGTTGCAGGGAAGTGACCTAGTATATTTGAGAAATTATGGAGCTTAATATTAGGGGTAGTTTTAAATTGTTTTGAGGTAAGTGTAGCTAGTTCAATGGCTGTTAAAAGGCCAATAATCGTGACGATAAGGGCAGCCAGTTTTAGGAGGGGTGGCATGGTTATAATAGGGGTCTTCGTTGGAATAGTATTCGAGGTGAGGATTAAACCGGCCACGATACTCCCTCAGGCGAGCCGTTTGATTGGGTTAATCACTGCTGGGTCGTTTTCGTTAATGGGAGATAGAGGTAGGAATCGGGGTGTCCCCATGGCGACGAAGAAGACAACTCGGAAGCTATAAACGGCAGTAAAGGAAGTCGCGATTAGCGTAAGGATCAGGGCTCAGGCGTTTAGGTAGGAGTTATTAAGGGCTTCAATGATTGCATCTTTGGAGAAGAAGCCCGCTAAGAAGGGGGTCCCTGTGAGGGCCAGGCTGCCGATAGTTAGACAAGTAGAGGTAAAGGGTGCGAGGTTGTGTAGTCCCCCCATCTTTCGAATGTCTTGTTCGTCATTTAGGCTGTGAATAATGGAGCCGGAGCACAGGAACAGCATTGCTTTAAAAAATGCATGGGTGCAGATGTGCAGAAATGCCAGTTGGGGCTGATTTAGGCCAATAGTGACTATCATCAGGCCTAGCTGGCTCGAAGTAGAGAATGCTACAATTTTCTTGATGTCGTTCTGGGTAAGAGCGCATGTGGCTGTGAATAGGGTAGTTAGTGCACCCAGACAAAGGCAGGTGGTTAATGCCGTCTGGTTTGACTGAGTGAGGGGGTGAAGTCGGATGAGGAGGAAAATCCCTGCTACTACCATTGTACTTGAGTGTAACAGGGCAGATACTGGTGTGGGCCCCTCCATTGCGGAGGGGAGCCAGGGGTGTAGTCCGAATTGTGCCGACTTCCCTGTTGCGGCGATAATTAGTCCAAATAGGGGAAGCGTTATGTCTATGTTGTGTGATAAAGAGAAAATTTGCTGTATTTCTCAGGAGTTTAGGTTTATTGCGAATCAAGCCATGCTTATGATTAGCCCGATATCACCGACCCGGTTATAAATAACAGCCTGGAGGGCCGCGGTGTTGGCATCAGCTCGGCCGTATCACCACCCAATTAGTAGAAAGGACATGATCCCAACACCTTCTCAACCAATAAATAGTTGAAACATGTTGTTAGCGGTGACTAGGATGACCATGGCGATGAGAAATATCAGAAGATACTTAAAGAATCGGTTCATGTAGGGGTCCGCATGTATATATCATGAGGCAAACTCTAGAATTGATCAGGTCACGTAAAGGGCGATAGGGGTAAATATAATGGAGTAATAATCAAACTTCAGGCTGATGCTGATATTAAAGGTTGAGGTATTTATTCAGTGTCAGGTCGTAATAATAGTTTCCACCCCCTGGTCTAAGAAAATAAATATTGGCAGGAGGCTCACCACAAATGCAGTACTAACTGCGGTTTTGACGTGGGTAACGGCTCAATCTGGGTTCTTAGGTGCAGGGTTAATCGTTGTGATAAGGGGGTATGCTAGGAGGGCAAAGATCAGTACAAGTGATGATGTAAGTATTAGCGTGGTCTGCATAGCCCTTGCTTGGATTTGCACCAAGAGTTTTTGGTTCCTAAGACCACGGATAGCTGTTATTCTTCAAAGGCCGAGTGAGCCGCAGAATCTAACTGCGGGGGCAGGGATTAGCAGTCTCTGTCGCTACAAGTCTCTCTCGGCGGGTCAGGGGATTTTAACCCCTGTTTCTGGAATCACAATCCAGCGTTTTCGTTAAACTAGATCTGCAATAGAATCACCCTCAGATTAGCTCCGGTTTAAGGACGAGGAGGATGACGGGAAGGAGGTGGAGGGTGATGAGTAGGTGCTCCCGGGTGTGGTAGGGGGTGAGCCCTTTGATGTGCTCGGGCACTGGGCCTCGCTGAGTCATTAGGAACATGTAGAGGGAATACCCCGCCGTAATTAATGTTCCTAGTCCGGTCAGGATGAGTGTTCAAGGGGACCAGTTGAATATGGTCGTAATAATTATTACTTCCCCCATTAGATTTGGTAGGGGGGGCAATGCTAAGTTAGCCAGGTTAGCAACAAATCACCACGTAGCGGTTAGGGGGAATAGCATCTGTATTCCTCGTGCTAGGGCCATAGTTCGGCTGTGGGTTCGTTCATAACTGGTGTTTGCCAGGCAGAAGAGGGCGGAGGATACGAGTCCGTGGGCAATTATAAGAATAAGTGCACCCGTGAGCCCTCAGGGGGTCTGGATAAGAATGCCCCCCGCTACTAAGCCCATGTGACTAACCGAAGAGTAAGCGATCAGTGATTTCAGGTCTGTCTGGCGGAGACAGATCGACCCCGTTATAATAATACCTCATAGGGCCAGGACAATAAAAGGGTAGGCCGCTTCTTTAGTAAGCGGGTCAAGAATTGTGGATATTCGAATTATTCCGTAGCCCCCTAGTTTTAATAATACAGCAGCCAGTACCATCGATCCGGCAATTGGGGCTTCTACATGGGCTTTAGGAAGTCATAAGTGTACGCCATATAGAGGCATTTTCACTAGGAAGGCGATCAGGCAGGCTGCCCACCACATCATATCACCTCAAGACGCTAGGGCCAGGGGTGGATTAAAATTCAGGATAATCATCGACAAGCTCCCTGTCGAGTTCTGAAGTGCTAGAAGGGCAACCAGTAGTGGTAGTGATCCTGCTAGGGTGTAGAAAAGGAAGTAGGTTCCTGCGTTTAGACGTTCTGCCTGATTTCCTCATCGGGTAATAATAATTAGTGTGGGGACCAGGGTGGCCTCAAATATTACATAAAACATGAGGATTTCTGTGGCCCCGAATGCCAGGATTAGAAAGGCTTGGAGGGAGATCAGGAGGCAAATGAATGTTCGTTGGCGGGAGATGGGTTCAGTCCGAGTGTGGTTCTGGCTAGCAAGAATCATTAAGGGGAGAAGTCAGCAGGCCAGGACAAGTAAGGGGGCAGACAGGGGGTCAATTGCTATGTAGCTGTTAGGTAGGGTCCACCCTGTTTCTGCTGTTCAGTTAAGCCAGGTAAGGCTAATTAGGGCAATAATAAGGCTGTGGGACGTTGTAGTGGCCCATAATCACTTTTTAGGGGCTAGCCATGTGGTCGGGAACAATATTAAGGTGGGGATGAGGACTTTTAGCATTGTAGAATATTAAGGGCTTGTAGTTGGTTTGGGCCATGGGTGCGGTTTGTTGCTACGAGGAGGGCTAATCCGACGCTAGCTTCACAAGCGGAGAAGGCTAGCAACAATATTGGGGCCGCGGAAAAATTGGTCACTTCTGTTTGAAGAGTCCAGAGGGACAAAGCAACAAAGAGTGCTAGCATTATGCCCTCTAGACAGAGTAGGGCAGAGAGGAGATGGGTTCGGTGAAATGTTAGGCCTATTAGGCCTAGGATGAATGCCGTGGTAAAACTGAATTGTACCGGGGTCATAAGGGTGCTATGGATTTTAACCACAATTTTCTGGGCCGAAACCAGAAGTCTTCAGTTGGACTAACTCCCTATTCGGCTCATTCAAGGCCTCCTTGAAGTCATTCATAAACTAGGCCCAGTGTTAGAAGGGCGAGTACAGCGCCGGCTCATACGACGGTTATTACTGGATTGTCTAGTTGGTAGGCTCAGGGAAGGGGAAGTAGCAGGGCAATTTCCAGGTCAAACAACAGAAATAAGATTGCCACTAGAAAGAATCGTAAGGAGAAGGGCATACGGGCAGATCCTCGGGGGTCAAAACCGCACTCATAGGGGGATAATTTTTCTGCGTCCGGGGTTATCTGAGGGAGTCAAAATGACACGATCACTAAGATAATGGAGAGGATAAGTGTAATTGCCAAAACTACTATGATTAGGCTCATTACCTTTCCTTGGACTTTAACCAAGATTAGATGGTTGGAAGCCACCTGTACTGTCTTTTGTACTAGAAAGGTTATGATCCTCATCAGTAGATAGAGACGTATAAGAATAATCATACTACGTCAACGAAGTGTCAGTATCAGGCGGCTGCCTCAAACCCAAAGTGGTGGGCCGAGGTAAAATGGTAAAGTACTTGGCGTACAAAACAGACTGCCAGGAATGAAGAGCCGATGATAACATGTAGGCCGTGGAATCCTGTGGCTACAAAGAAAGTTGAGCCATAAACACCATCTGCAATAGTAAAAGGAGCTTCATAGTATTCTAGGCCCTGCAGGAAGGTAAAGTAGAACCCAAGTAAGATGGTCAAAGCAAGTGACTGAATTGCCTGTTTTCGTTCCCCTTCTATTAGGCTGTGGTGGGCCCAGGTGACGGTTACTCCGGAGGCTAGGAGTACTGCTGTGTTTAAAAGAGGGACCTCGAATGGATCGAGGGCGGTAATGCCTGTGGGGGGTCAGCATCCCCCTAGTTCAGGGGTCGGTGCCAAGCTCGAGTGATAAAATGCTCAGAAGAACCCGGCAAAGAAGAATACTTCGGATGTAATGAATAAGATCATACCATAGCGCAGTCCTTTTTGTACAGGAGGGGTGTGGTGACCTTGGAATGTCCCTTCTCGCACAATATCTCGCCATCATTGGTACATGGTTAGAAGTGTTAGAACGGTTCCTAGAGTTATTAGGGTAACTGAGTGGAAGTGGAATCAGATTGCGGTGCCGGACGTCAGGAGTAGGGCTCCAACTGCTCCGGTTAGTGGTCAGGGGCTTGGGTCTACCATGTGGTATGCGTGTGCTTGGTGGGCCATTAGACGTTTTCTTGTAGGTAGAGGCTTAGGAGAAGAACAAAGACATACGCCTGGATCATTGCTACGGCGACTTCTAGTAGGGTGAGGAGGAATAGGACAGTGGCTGTTAAGATGGCTACAGTTGGCATTAGAGGAAGTAGGACGAATGCAGCTGTGGCAATTAGTTGAATAAGTAAGTGGCCTGCTGTCAGATTGGCGGTCAGTCGAACCCCAAGTGCTAAGGGGCGGATAAACAAGCTAATAGTTTCAATAATAATAAGCACTGGAATGAGAAGAACGGGTGTTCCCTCTGGCAGAAGGTGACCGAGAGCTGCAGTTGGCTGATTTCGCATGCCAATAATTACTGTGGCAAGTCATAGGGGGACTGCAAGACCCATGTTTAATGAGAGTTGGGTTGTGGGGGTAAAGGTGTAGGGGAGAAGGCCTAGCATATTAAGTGAAGTTAAGAAAACCATTAATGATGCAAGTATAACCGCTCATTTGTGTCCTCCTGGGTTAATAGGCATGAAGATTTGCTGAGTAAAGCGGTTGATAAACCAGCCCTGAAGTGTTAGAAGTCGGCTGTTTAATCATCGTGGGGTGGGGGTGGGGTACAGAGTTCATGGAAGTACAAGTGCTAGTGCAATAAGGGGGATTCCCAGGTAGGTGGGGCTTATAAATTGGTCAAAGAAGCTTAGTATCATGGTCAGTTTCAGGGTTCAGGTTTGGCTTTTTCGGCCCCCATAGTAGTGGGCTCATTATTGAAATTGTGGGCTAAGATTTTTTGGGGGATAATAGTCAGGAAAACTACTCAAGAGAAAACAAGAATTGCGAATCAAGGGGCGGGGTTTAATTGAGGCATGTCACTAAGGGTGGTTGGGGGCCACCAATTTTCAGCTTAAAAGGCTGACGCTCAGGCCCAATTTAGCATCTTAGTGAGGCGTCTTCAAGTATAAGTGAGGATCAGTTTTCGAAGTGTACAAGAGGTACGGCTTCCACGACGATTGGCATGAAGCTGTGGTTTGCCCCGCAGATTTCAGAACATTGTCCATAGAATACACCAGGGCGAGAGACAATGAAAGCTGTTTGGTTTAAGCGCCCGGGAACGGCGTCTATTTTTACCCCTAAGGCAGGGACCGCTCAAGAGTGTAATACATCTTCAGCTGATACGAGAACCCGGATCGGGGACTCTATTGGTACTACTATTCGGTGGTCTGTCTCTAGGAGTCGGAACTGTCCCGGTACTAGGTCTTGGGTGGGGACTATGTAAGAATCAAATCCGAGATCTTCATAGTCTGTATATTCGTAGCTTCAGTACCATTGGTGTCCCATGGCTTTGATCGTAAGGTGGGGGTCGTTAATTTCGTCTATAAGGTATAGAATTCGTAGAGATGGGAGTGCGATTAAAATTAGAATAACTGCTGGGAGAATAGTTCATACAATCTCAATTTCTTGGGAATCTAGAATATACTTATTAGTAAGTTTTGTAGAGACCATTGACACAATAATGTAAAGGACCAGTGTGCTAATCAAGAGGACAATCATTAGCGCGTGGTCGTGGAAATGTAGGAGTTCTTCTATTACAGGGGAGGCCGCGTCTTGCAATCCTAGTTGTGAGGGATGTGCCATTTAGCTCTGGACCAAGACACGCGGGGAATTAGCCCACAATTTTGCCTTGACAAGGCAAGGTAATGTATTTTACTAGTGTCTTATTTAAGAAAGTGGCAGATTGGCCATGCAGTTGGCTTGAAACCATCTTATGGGGGTTCGATTCCTCCCTTTCTCGTTATTTTGCTTGCACTTGCACGAAGGCTGGCTCCTCAAAGGTGTGGTAGGGAGGAGGGCATCCGTGTAGTCACTCAACGTTCGTCATAGTTAATTCCACGGACGATACTTCTCGTTTGGCAGCGAATGCTTCTCAAAGGATGAACAAGAACATAATTACTGCTACCAGTGAAATAAGTGACCCGATTGAGGACACAGTATTTCAAAGAGTATAGGCGTCGGGGTAGTCAGAGTATCGCCGTGGCATTCCTGCTAGGCCTAGGAAATGTTGGGGGAAGAAAGTTAGGTTGACACCTACGAACATAATTCCGAAGTGGATTTTTGTTCAGGTGCTGTGGAGGGTGTATCCTGTAAATAGAGGGAATCAGTGTACAAATGCAGCTATAATGGCGAATACGGCCCCCATGGAAAGAACGTAGTGGAAGTGTGCTACAACGTAGTATGTGTCGTGTAGTACAATATCTAATGAAGAATTGGCTAGGACAATCCCTGTTAGACCCCCAACTGTGAAAAGGAAAATAAACCCAAGGGCCCATAGAAGTGGGGTTTCCCATTTGATTGAGCCCCCGTGGAGAGTGGCAAGTCAGCTAAATACCTTAACCCCGGTTGGGATGGCAATAATTATAGTTGCTGATGTAAAGTATGCTCGAGTGTCAACATCCATTCCTACGGTGAACATGTGGTGGGCTCATACAATAAACCCTAGTAGTCCGATGGCCATCATAGCTCAGACCATTCCTATGTATCCGAAGGGTTCTTTCTTTCCCGCGTAGTAGGCTACGATGTGGGAAATCATTCCGAACCCGGGAAGAATTAGAATATACACTTCCGGGTGTCCGAAAAATCAGAATAGGTGTTGGTAAAGAATTGGGTCTCCCCCTCCTGCTGGGTCGAAGAAGGTGGTGTTTAGGTTTCGATCTGTAAGAAGCATTGTAATTCCGGCAGCTAGCACAGGCAGCGATAGAAGAAGCAGAACAGCTGTAACAAGAACGGATCAGACAAACAGAGGCGTTTGGTATTGTGAGATTGCGGGTGGTTTCATATTAATAATTGTGGTAATGAAATTGATGGCCCCTAGAATAGAGGAAATACCTGCTAGATGAAGTGAAAAAATGGTTAGGTCAACTGATGCTCCTGCGTGGGCCAGATTACCTGACAGAGGAGGATATACCGTTCACCCGGTTCCCGCCCCGGCTTCAACTCCGGAGGAGGCTAGGAGTAGGAGGAATGAGGGGGGAAGTAGTCAGAAGCTCATGTTGTTTATTCGAGGGAATGCCATATCTGGCGCTCCGATCATAAGAGGAATTAGTCAGTTTCCAAACCCTCCAATTAGAATCGGCATTACTATAAAGAAAATTATTACGAAGGCATGTGCAGTAACAATAACATTATAGATCTGGTCGTCTCCAAGGAGGGCCCCAGGTTGGCTAAGTTCTGCACGGATTAGGAGACTTAGGGCTGTGCCCACCATTCCTGCTCAGGCACCAAATACTAGGTAAAGGGTACCAATATCTTTGTGATTAGTTGAGAAAAATCAACGTGTAATTGCCACAGGTAGGGTGGCCGAAGGCTTAGGCGGCGGATTGTAGCCCCGATAACAGAGGTTTAACTCCTCTCCTTACCAAAGCTCTGTGGTGAAGTTCATGTCAGGTTGCAAACCTGAAGACGTAGGCTAGCGCCTGCCGGGGCTTTCCCCGCCTTTTTAGAGGCGGCGGGGAAAGGTAGATGGATGCTCGCTGGTTAGAGCGCTTAGCTGTTAACTAAGAGTTTGTAGGATCGAGGCCTTCCCATCTAGAAAGGCCTTAGCTTAATTAAAGCGTCTGGGTTGCATCCAGAAGCTGTGGGGTAAAGTCCCGCAGGCCTTATCAGGGGCTAGGAGATTCTCACTCCTGCTTGGAGCTTTGAAGGCTCATGGTCTAAATGCTATCCTAAGCCCCTAGATCAGGAGGGTCAGGGCAGAGGGAGTGAGAGGTAGGAGACACGTAGTTATAATAATGGTTGTGGATAGGAGCAGGGTTGGACGTTTGGCTGTCATACGTCAAGGGGTTACAGAATTAAAAGTGTGGGGGAAGAGCGTAAGGGACATAGCGTAGGTGAGTCGTAGGTAGAAATATAAGCTTAGCAGCGCAGATAGGGCCATAACAGTTGCTGTTGGAATAAATCCTTGGTTGGTTACCTCCTGGAGAATAAGCCACTTAGGTAGAAACCCTGTTAGCGGGGGGAGGCCTCCCAGAGAGAGAAGAACCAAGCAGGCCATCGCGGTCAGAGTGGGGGATTTAGTTCAAGAGGAGGCTAAGGTGACAGTTTTAGTGGCATCCATGTTGTTAAGAGTGAGGAACGCTGCCGTTGTCATAACAATATATGTGATTAAAGCAATCAGCGTCAGCTGGGGTGCTATTTGAGCGACCAGAATCATCCACCCCAAGTGTGCGATTGATGAGTATGCTAAGATCTTACGCAGCTGTGTCTGATTAAGTCCTCCTCATCCCCCAACAAGGGTCGAGCAGAGGGCTAGGGCCGTCAACATATAAGGAGGGGTATAGTTTGCTACTTGAAGAATAAGCGCAAAAGGGGCCAGTTTTTGTCAAGTGGATAGAATCAGCCCGGTGGTAAGGGAGACCCCTTGGAGAACTTCTGGAAGTCAGAAGTGTGTTGGGGCTAGCCCAATCTTTATGGCTAAGGCTGCCATAGTAATGGTGGCGGTCACTGGGTGGGAGGGGTAGGTGATATCTCATTGTCCAGAGGCTCACGCATTGGTGGTGCTAGCAAAGAGAATTATGGCTGCCGCTGTGGCCTGGATAAGGAAGTATTTGGTTGTGGCCTCCATGGCCCGGGGGTGATTCTGTTGTGCTATTAAAGGGAGGATGGCCAGGGTATTAATTTCTAGGCCTATTCATGCTAGGAGTCAGTGCGAGCTCGCAAAAGTCATTGCGGTTCCCAGGCCTAGGCTAGATAGAAGGACAACGAGTACTAGGGGGCTCATTAGTAGGGGAAGGATTTTAACCAACATGTCCGGGGTATGGGCCCGAAAGCTTACTTAGCTGACCTTACTAGAAAGTGGTGTAGTGGAAGCACCCAGAGTTTTGATCTCTGGAGGATGGGTTCGAGCCCCTTCTTTCTAAGAAGCTGGAGGGAGTTTAACCCTCTTAGCTCACTCTATCAAAGTGGCCCTTAGGCGTTCAGGCACAGCTCCGGGGTGCTAGAGTTGAGGCGGAAGTCCGGCCGTACTGACTGGCATGGAAAGATGTCACAGAATAAGAGCCAGTGTTAGGGGTAGGAAGTTTTTTCACACTAAGTGCATTAACTGATCATATCGGAACCGGGGGTAGGAGGCTCGGACCCACAGGAAGAGGGCTGATAGTAAAGCAGCCTTCATCATGATATTGGCGGTGGTTAGTTCGGGGAACATAAGGAAGCAGGAGGTGCCCATAAATAAAATGGCCGAGAGCGTGTTCATGAACAGAATATTAGCATATTCCGCAAGGAAGAATAGTGCGAAGGGCCCCCCAGCATATTCTACGTTAAAGCCTGAGACTAATTCTGATTCCCCCTCAGTTAGGTCAAAGGGTGCCCGATTGGTTTCCGCCAGAGTAGAGGTGTACCATATCGCTGCTAGAGGTCAGGCGGGCGCTAGTAGTCAGATAGCCTCTTGTGTGGTGCTAAACATGGACAGAGTAAAACCGCCGGTAAACATAATTGTGGAAAGCAGAATTAACCCCAACGCTACCTCATAGGAAATAGTTTGGGCTACCGCCCGTAGTGCACCAATTAGGGCGTATTTGGAATTCGACGCTCAGCCCGAGCCTAAAATAGAGTAGACCGCAAGGCTAGAGAGTGCAAGAATGAACAGTATGCTAAGGTTCATGTCGGTCACAGGGTGAGGGAGGGGCATAGGGGCTCAGAGAGTTAGCGCTAAGGTAAGGGCCAGAGCAGGGGCCGCCAAAAATAAGAAGGGGGAAGAAGTGGAGGGTCGAATGGGTTCTTTAATAAACAGTTTGACCCCGTCTGCAATCGGCTGTAGTAGCCCGTAGGGGCCAACTACATTGGGACCCTTCCGCAGCTGTATATACCCTAACACCTTTCGTTCGATAAGTGTCAGGAAGGCAACTGCTAGTAATACGGGGACGATGTAAGCAAGCGGATTAATGACGTGTGTAATAAGAATGTGGAGCATAACTAAGGAGAGGATTTGAACCTCTGGGAGGGAAGGCTTAGGCTTCCTGCATTTGCCAAGCTCTGCCACCTTAGTATGCCTTTCTCTTAGGGCTGAGAGTTGTCACCTTTTACCTACTTTAGTTGTAGTCATCAGGTCAGGGGGAGGCGTACCTTAAAGCATGGGCCTTACCATTCCGGTCCTTTCGTACTGGGAAGGGTGTTATTACAGATAGAAACTGACCTGGATTACTCCGGTCTGAACTCAGATCACGTAGGACTTTAATCGTTGAACAAACGAACCCTTAATAGCGGCTGCACCATTAGGATGTCCTGATCCAACATCGAGGTCGTAAACCCCTTCGTCGATATGGACTCTGGGAAGGGATTGCGCTGTTATCCCTAGGGTAACTTGGTTCGTTAATCGGCATGTAGCCGGATCATTTTTGGTCAAATGTTTTGTGACTTAGAGGTGTAGCTCTTGGTTTTAGGGTAGCCCCAATCCTCTCGGGAGCTTTTTTCTCTCCCGCGGTCGCCCCAACCGAAGACGTTTGTGCCAGTATCACGTTGTTTGGGGGTCTGTTGAGCGAGACCTGCTTTTCGTGATTGGTGGGCGTCTAAAGCTCCATAGGGTCTTCTCGTCTTGTATATTCATGCCCGCTTCTGCACGGGTAGATCAGTTTCACTGACCAGGAGAAAGAGACAGTTAAACCCTCGTTATGCCATTCATACAGGTCTTCATTTAAAAGACAATTGATTGCGCTACCTTTGCACGGTTAAAATACCGCGGCCGTTAAACTTTTGGTCACTGGGCAGGCGGGACCTCCTATGTGGTGTGGGCAGGAGGCGGTGTTTTTGGTAAACAGGCGGGGTTTCGGTTTGCCGAGTTCCTTTTCATCCTTTTAGTCTTTCCCTTGTCTAGCACTCCTGTGTGGGGTTAACGATATGGTAATACGTGGTCTTCTTGGCCTAGGGTGGCGGGGGTGTAGGCTCCTCTATTATTGGGTTCGTTAATTGTTGGTGGGGGGTCCGATCCAACTTACACTTGTGCGGGGAGAAGTTCATTCTTCTTGTTACTCGTTCTAGCATGGTCCCTCCTATGTGGGCATAGGATGGCTCAGTAGTAATAGGGGCATTAGAGGTTATAATATTATAATAGGCTTGTTCTGGTCCGAGCTTTAACGCTTTCTGTTCAGATGGCTGCTTTTAGGCCCACTGAAACCTGTGGCCTCGTTTTAATTTATTCTTTAGCCTCCTGTTGAAGGTTGTGTCCTTTGTTGAGGGAGCTGTACCTCCTTCAACTAACTTCCGTTAGTGTCCCTTTGCCTAGTCTTAGTAAAACTGTTGTGGCGAGGGGCGTATCGGGGCTGAACTTGTATTCATTTCTTGAGCAACCAGCTATAACCGGACTCGGTAGGTCTTTCACCTCTACTCGGGGATCTTCCCACTCTTTTGCCACAGAGACGGGTTGGCCCTACTATAGGCTGTCCCGGAGTAGCTCGTCTGGTTTCGGGGGTTCAAACTAGAGTTCTCTTTGCTTGGGTTTACTGGCTAGATCATGATGCAAAAGGTACGAGAGGTAGTCTCTGCTTTTCTGTGCTTAAGTGCGTTGTTTCAGTTCTCTTTCAGCTTTCCCTTGCGGTACTTTATCTATGGCTTCGTTTATCCTTTTTTGTCGCCCATACTGGGGTGGTCGAATGGTTTAGTTTAATTAAATCTAGTTTATGTAGAGCTATGTATATTATTAACTTAGGCTCTTGTGGTTTGAGCTAGCTGTTTGGCTCAGGGCGATCCGATTCGCACGGATGTCTACTCAGTGTAAGGGGGTCGCTTGGCTCCTCAGCCACGCCCTGATTATTCCAAGTACACCTTCCGGTATACTTACCATGTTACGACTTGCCTCCCCTTGCTGTTATTATTGCGTTATTTACCTTTTTTGGGTGGTCGCTGGGGAGAGTGACGGGCGGTATGTGCGCGCTTCAGAGCCAACTTCAAAAGGGCACTCTATTCCCTTTTTACTGCTAAATCCACCTTCGGGTGCTTGATTTCAGGCGGCCTTTCGTAAATAATCTGTTTCAGATAATGTAGCCCATTTCTATCCCACTCCGTACGCTACACCTCGACCTGACGTTCTGAGGAATGCTCATTCTGCTTACTGTAGTACCTTCACAGGGTAAGCTGGCGACGGTGGTATATAGGCGGGAGGGGCAAGGAGTGGTGAGGTTGAACGGGGGTTATCGGTTCTAGAACAGGCTCCTCTAGGGGGGTCTGAAGCACCGCCAAGTCCTTTGGGTTTTAAGCTGGCGCTCGTAGTTCCCGGGCGGATATTTGTTGTACTAATATATCTAAGTTTACGGCGGGGCATAGTGGGGTATCTAATCCCAGTTTGTGTCCCAGCTCTCGTGGGTTCTGGTGGGCGAGGGTAAAGCTACTTTCGTGATAGTGGTTCGAGGCCCCGGGTGCGTATAACGGCCTGAGGGCTCTTTGGCTTTAGTGCTTGTTTTCCATAACCACTCTTTACGCCGAGTATATCAACTAGGGTCTCTCGTATAACCGCGGTGGCTGGCACGAGTTTTACCGGCCCTCTTAACCCTGACTAAGTCAAGTTTTCACTTATGGTTTAATGTTTATCACTGCTGAATTCCCTTGGGGGTGTGGCTAAGCAAGGCGTCTTGGGCTAAATTTATGTGCCTGATACCGGCTCCTCGTCCCCGGACGGGGGATTGAGGGCATTCTCACGGGGCTGCGGAGGCTTGCATGTGTAAATTGGGTTAAAGCTGATATTAAAGCCAGGACCAAACTTTTGTGCTTGTGGAGCTTTCCTAGGGCTCGTCTTAACATCTTCAAGGTTATGCTTTGTTTAAGCTACACTAGC